AATCAATGTATTTGCGGAAAATGGGACGCTGAAGGTCCGGGGTAGTAGCAGCCGATGAAAGCAGAGGCAAGAAGCCTACCAGTCAAGCATTAGATACCTCTCTGGGAGCTCTTCGAGCTCGTATTCAGCTGGTTGACCCTGTCTGTGTAAATAAGAAAGAAAGCGCTCTCCTAGCGTCGCCCGCGAATTTGAAAGAGCCTGCAGATCCTCGTATAGATTCCGAATGTTCTCATAGGACTTCACGGCAAGCTTCCTTAAGACCGGATCGTCATAGATTTCGTACCAATGGTTACATCTTTCGAGCTTTCTTATGATTCTCTCAGGGGGAGTCGTCCCCATGATTTGGAGTTGCTCGGGGGGATTCGCCTCCATGATTTGGAGTTGCCCCGCTGGGGTTCTAGTCGTAGCCTTTTTGTTCTTTTGACTAGCCCCGGCGGCAATCGAAAGTCTTTATTCCGAGGAGTATTCCCCCCACACAAGGGGTTGTCCGTCCAGCTTGAAAAGGAACCCACAAATGGACGCCTAATTTATATGGAATTGAACATCCAACGTGCGCCCCTCCCATTCAGGGAAGACCCGCCTTATTCTTTTCAGGGCTGTGTTTTTTGAGGCATCCCGGTTAAGGATGCCCGCGTGAAGGTTGTAGCCGCTTTCGGAATTGCTTTCCTTCGCAACAAGAATGGCCCGGCAGTCAAAGAGTTCCCTAAGCCGGTCCCTCACCCACTCAGGATTTGCGGTTGGTCTGCCCTCCGCGTGACTGAGTCTTAAAAGTATATATGGCAAAAAAGTAGAGATCTTAGTTTTAGTCATGGTGATTGTTTAACATCTAGTCAACTAGGTTCTGAATGAGAATTAGAAGACTCGCAATTTCCAATTGTTCTCTAGACTTTACCTGCTTTATTTTGCTTAGCCAATGAGGGCTTTACGGCCAGCAGTTTAGCCAAAAGCAAAAGAAAATAAGGATTACCTATTAGCCCTATCCTATTTTTGACTGGAAGTTAATAGAAGACAAAAACGAGAAGATAGATCTTGCAGCTGCGTCTTCGTCTTTGCGTCTTTATTATGAAATTGAACAGGAAAGAACTTCGAGCAAATCGACGGGTTCAGGTTTGTCCCGCATATCGGGCGGCCGAGGGACACTCATTAGGAAAAGCTCCAACCTCGGGTCCTGGCTTTGATTTCGGAATATGTACCTTTCCACATAAGAAGCTGCTACTCGGCTAGAGCTTTCAGTCATCATTTTTTGATATTTCGAATTAGACGATTTTCATCCTCAATCCAATTATCATCCAACAGAACAATTGGAGGAGAAAAAGTGGCTCTTTCTCTTCAGAAGTCAAACCACAATGAGAGGTCTTTTCCCTTCTTTTTTCTAACTGACAACTGGAACCCCAGACTAATTGGGTTCATCTCCCATGCGAGAGTAGAGGAGTAAAGGTAGAGGTCGATAACTTACTTTTGAGGTTTCTCTACTTCAGGCTCTTCCGAGGGCCTTTGTTTGACTTAGTTGCTCCGTTCAGGGTGCCGGAGCTGCTACAATTGCTTCCGCGGGAAATGCACCACCAGCTCCTATCTTCTTTACTTACTTCTTCATTCTAGTTCGATTCTTAGGTAGGCGTTCTTTCGATAGCGTATCCTCCTGCCCGCCCCGGGTTCTCTCTGCTCGGTTCCATCATTCCTATTATACATCTTCCTCGCATGCTGACTTTCCCACTGACTGAATTGTTTGGGTCTTGTAGCTTGAAGCCCAGCTCATGAACCGATTGTTATTATTTTGGGGGTGAAGGACCCGTGTGAGCCGGCAACTCACCATGGGGATGACTATCGCAAAAGCTTAGAGCCGTCTTCCCCTCTGGCATGACATAAGGACGTTCACAGGTGTTCACATGTTAGGATATCCTGTACTCGCGCACCCGGATCTCAAGAGATACTCAACTCAATGAGCACTTTGGGGGTTGGATCTTTCAAGTCGATCTCTCTGGCAGAAAGAAGAGCGTAATACTACTATTTTCTATAAGGGCAGGGCGTACAAAAGACAAACAGGTTGCGTCTACCCATTTATGAATCCATGGCAACCAAAAAGGGTTGCTCCAAGCGAAGAAATAAATAAGAAAGTACCTTGCTCGGATCGTACGCTTGACCAAGAGACAGTCAACTGGTTTCCCCATCTTGAACTTGCTATATTGACTGAAGGCCTAGTCAGCTAGTTTGCTTTAAGAAAAAGAGATTGCTACTCTCCGTCACGAGCTGGACTTGAACCAACACTCCGGTATGAACAAAATCACACCAGGGAACTTCTTATTCAATCGTGACTTTTGTTTACTCGGTTCAGCCCCATCAATCAAATGGCTATACTAGAGGCCTAATCCGGGTAGTTTTCTTATGCTTCCCCACCTCTTGCTTGCTAGCCTTACCACCTAGTATTATGGTCTATCTAAAGGTCTCCCACCCATTTCTATAGCCTAAGCTTCTCTTGCCAGTGGCTAATCAACCTACCTCGGCTCTTGGGGCCGTTGCCAGCCTAACTCTTTCTTACCACCTAGTAGTACTCTCTCTAACTCACTGAACGGTGTAGCCTAAAACCTTTCTAACTCACCGAACAGCTTGGCTTGCCGCCTATCTTAACCACTTTAGGTCTGAACGTATGACGTTCTATACTTCATTATGCTTGCTGCTTACCGTCTTTCTCAGTAAGTCTCCCCTAGCCGCGGAACTTGAACCACCCTATCGGCATGCTTGAACTCAAGTGCTTACCGTATGCCTTTCTCTCTTTCTTTCTTCCCTTCCTGTGCTGGTAGTTTAATAAGGCCAGTGAAAGCAGTCTGCTATATTTTATTTTATTATATATTATATAAATTAAGAATAGATATTCTATATAGAATAGACAGGTAGGTTTAGGCTATCCCGAGATGCCCCTATTCTCAGATCTCTACTAGTGAGCCTGAAGCATGACTTCAAGAGCTCGAAGCACAGGAAGGCGGCAACCTTGGAGCCAGAATGGAGATTCATAGGGCTTTCTTTGGGACGGCACCCATACCATTCCAGTGCCCCTTCGTGCAACTACTCAATAAAGCTCAATCCGATATGGGAAGGCTTCTAGCGAGGTGTTGGATAAGCTGAATAAACGGATTCAACTGCTCGCCTTGTTGCCGCTTTCTAGATGATGCTACCTAGCCACTATAGTTTTTGTTTCCTATTCGCCCCTATCCCCATTTTCCTATTTTTGGTTTGGATGGATTCGTCACCACGTTCAGGTAAACTGGATTCTGAACTACTAGCACTGAAGCTGTAAGGTCAACTGAATAAGAAACTGGGAATCCCGAAACAAATATGCTGACGAGGTGTGCTGGCTCTTTAATAGGCGATTATGTTGCTCACATGCCCCATAGCAAACTAAAAAAAAAGCAGAGAGGAGTTTTTCCTAACTAATCAACTTAGATGGGTCAAGGGTATGGCCGAGAATCCAGTGTGTGCTATATGTGGGTTGGGTTGCAGGAGGATCTTTGTACGATGAAGGAGCCATACCAAATAAACAAGATAGAACCCGAAAAGACCAGCTAAGCATCATTGGCTTGGTCAGCCTTTACCTGACCAACTACCTAATACTACGCAGGCTCATCAAGACCCGGGTACAGGCTTAGATAAAAACCCTATCCGGCGCAGATGAATTAGGGTGTGAAGCCTCGTAGACGACAGATAGAAGTTTTCCTAAGCAGGTAAGAAAGACAGAAAACTCCAGCGCTCAGGGCGAAGCCCATGTAAAAAGACAAAAGGCCCTCTCGTTGTAAAGTTACAGCTTGGGTATTTCCGTGGTAGTACCAGTCACCTGGGAAGCCCCAGGCCCAACAGGTATTGATTGCGATGGTATTGCCTGCTGCGGTTGCTGGGTCTGTGCCGGATTTTCAGTAATCTGTGCAGACATCATGGTAGTTACCATGTTCATTAGTTCTCTCATTTGTTCTTTCATCTGTTCCAAGTCTGCAGACATGCTTTCAGCTGCTAAACCCTCCATTGGTTCTGAAGTCAAAGATCGACTTCGGGTCCGAACTGGGCTTCGTGTTGCTTCTCGTCTCCTTCGTTCCTTTCTCTCTTGACAGTCGTCCTCACTTCGCTCGCCTCTCACCACACGGAATGTTTTGGCATCTGGTTATAAAGCTAGTTAAGTGGGTGTTTTCCTATAAAGCGAAAGACACTCTTGTTAGTGAGAGCAGATCGAATCTATATTTATTTGCTCAGTTCGAAGAAAGACCAGCCCTTGTATATGCATATGGAAAAAACTACCATACTAGACTAGTAGTTGAGTTGTTCGGATCAAGTACATTTTCTGAAAGAAGGGCCCATATATAAGACTGGGGATGTCCCTATTACGTAAAGCCGGAACTACTACTTGAGAAGGGCACTAGGCTTTAAGTGTTGGATTCCGCAGCTCGGTTGAGGTTCAGTTATTGGAAAGTGCTTTGGGATTCCAATCTGGCTATTTTCGGTCCTGTAGCCGGAATGGCTCGACCAAGACTAAAATAATAGGGAACCCGCTAAATGGTCGTCGATGTCTATCAGCAGCTTCTTTATACTTAGCATTGCTAGCTTCAATCCTTTGGTGAACCTGTTCATGAATGGATTGAATGTGACGTGTTAGCTCCTTTACATCCCCATTAATCTTGCCTGAGTTTGGTATAGGAACCAAATCTAGGACGCTGTTTGGATTGGCCCCATACAAAATGTCAAATGGACTCATCTGTGTTGTGCGACTCTTGCTCCTGTTATACGCAAATTCTGCATGTGGAAGGATCAAATCCCACTGCTTGGGCTTTTCTACAACTAGCCTGCGAAGCATATTGCCCAAACTCCTATTTACGACTTCCGTTTGTCCGTCGGTTCGTGATAAAGAGGGGGATCTTCCCTAATTCCCCGAAGATCGAGAGGTCAGACCCTGATCCGGTTGAACCGATCGATCGAAGGGCCTCATCTTAAATAAGGTGGACTTCAATTGACGCGATAAGGTGTTAGAAGCAGCCTGACGGGCCAGGGTATGCCGATGGTTGTAGGGCTACTTAACATCATTCTCTAAGAAATCCGCCCCATGAGACCGTTGCACCCCTCACGCAACGTTAGAGGGCTGGGTCCCCTCCCAAGTCAAACAAAACGGAGGCTGGCAGGGAACGGATTCCTATGCCTTTTTCGCGGAAATCCTGAAACCCTCCTTACCTGAACCTATCGAGCTTGATTCTGGTCTTCGATACCATTCCGAAGTCTCCGAATTCAATTTTGATTGAGTAGGTGTTCAGCATGAGTGAAACGTGCAGACGAAGGGCTAGATATGAGACAAACTATGAGCCTTGTCCCAAGCACCGGGTGAATTGGCTAAGCGTGGCCCACTTCTGTGGTCGACGACACATCTAGCTCAGTTTGTGCTATCGCTCAAAAGCGTTCTTTGGAGCGAAGTTCCTGTCTCCGATGCTATGCTCTTCGGTTGGTGCCTGCCTTCTTGGGGCTCACTGGAACCCCGTCCCTATTAAATCCTATGTATGGTTCATGCCCCGGGCTATAGGACTGTCTAATAAAAGATTTGAGTCTTATGATCTCCGACTCCGTACTATTCTGCGTGCCTTATTCCGCCCTCCATCTAAATCATCAGTGAGTCTTCCTTGCTACGAGGTTGACTGGTCCTCCGATACCCTGTCTTTTTTCTTCAGTCAGGTGATGCCTGGCTGCGTGGTTCATCTACTTAAATGAGTTACTTAGGGGCTCTACTCACTTACCACCAACTCAAAGACATTGAATTCTCGGAAGGGTTAGGGTGTAGACCGAGTGCAATTCAGTTCAGCAATAAGCTACAGGAGAGCTGTGCGCTAAGCTAGTGCTTCCCTCGAAAGAAGCACGAGGTGAACGTCTTTCAAAGGCTATTTCAATGCGTTATTTTTCACGTTGAAGCCTCAGTATGATTCCCATTCAGGCTTTTTCAGTAGCGATTGAAGCATTCAAAACAGCAAATGCAATCGACCTGTCTTAATGAACGCAGGAAAGGTAACAGGAGAGGGAAGAAAGAGCTAGACGGCTACGAGGCTGATCGGAAGCTTGCTCAAATGCATGTTGAGAGCGCAGAAATCGTAGTTTTGGGGTTCCAGTAGAAGGTAACTCTTTCTAGTTCGCCAGCAAGACATTTTCCGATTCCGAAGCAGGCAGGGCTAGAGCGGGGAAAAGAACATAGGAAAAAGAGGGCTTGATTGATGAAAGTCATTTACGAGATGACGAACGACGCTCGCTATCAGAGCTAGATAGAGGCACTCTAAAGCGAATTAGCTTAGCTGGGTCTAGCTTTGAGGAGGAAGGTTCATCATCTCACGGACACTTCTCATTGCGACTTTGATGGCAAGGTAGGTGGGGAAGGAGACGCCCACACCGGGTACACGACCGACACTGAGCGCTACCGCAGCGAGTGAAGTATGTGTTGTGGTGCACGATCATACAAATGAGGAAAGTGAGGTCGTAGAGAATAAAACCGCTAGGCTAGTTCGGTAAGCTTTTAAGGTCAGCAACAGAGCTACATTTCTGAATATCGGTTTTTTTGCTTTTTAGTTATGAGAAAGCAACAGTACTCTTTAAGAAAGGTCTTTTCGCTCATTCCTTGTTTAAGTTCTTTCCTGTTCAAATAAGAAAAGAAAGAAAAAATGCTTCAGAGAGAAAAAACCTCTTTCCGTTTCGGGTAGGCGAGTTTCAGGTAGGCGCCTATCTATGGTTTTCAAGCAAGCTCTTTCAATCCTTTCCGCCCGCACTCTTGATTTGTTTGAAAGCTTTTCCGTTGTTTAAGCGGATCAGGAATTCCATCCTTTCTTTCAGGCGGGGAAATTTTATCTTTGAATCTGAAGTCAGGAGGGCAGTTCAGTAAGGAAAGTAGTAAGGTAGGCGGGAGGGTGACTTCTAGGCGCTGGTTGATCAGAGAATCTTTGAGAAGGACCAACGACGATGAAGGAGAAGAAGTAGGAGGAGTAGGAGTAGGATAAGAGCGGGCCGACCTTAGAACAGGACTGCCTCTCGTCTTCAATCGAGGGGTTAAGAATTCCTTCTAGAACTAGAAGCACACTGAAGGTATGCCCCTTATTGACTGGAACAAATTAAATCCCGTGGGGAAGAATATCTTGGTCCAACCCGAAAGGAAAGCACCGGGAGAATACACGGTTTTGCACGTGGAATTAATAATATAATAGTCATCAAGAATCGTCTTCTTACTCTACTAGATACGATCCCCTAGAAGAGGCCTAACTAGAGTGAGGCCTGGCCGAAGGTTTACCCACAAGGCAAGGTTCTCTCGTGTTTTAGACAGGAATCAGGGGCTTCTGGGAGGTTTAAACAGGGTTTCAGGGGGAGGAATAAGAATCCCGGTTTTGAAGACAAAGATCGAGTTGATTGGGAGCTGACTGGTCTCTCGAATGGAGCTTTTGATCGCCTAGCACCGGGCAGGGGGAATCACCATTGATCTTATCTTACGGAATAACATCGACCGACCTGGGTTCACCTTCCTTCTTTCCTTGCTCGTATGGCCAGCCACTAGATGGCTAGGATCGGGAACGGATCGATTCGGAGATGGAAATAGATATGGCGAAGAGGAGTAGCACCTGGTGGTACAGATGGTTCTGCAGACGGGAGTTCGCAGATATTGGGTCACTGCTACCAGCTGCTTGCCCAGAGGGATGTGGATTTGCTGTCCTCTGCTAGGATGCCGCTAGGGGAGAAATAGATGCTTCTGAGTTCCTTGTTCCGGTCCTTGGATCAAATAGGTTCTTTGCCGGCTCGTACTCCCTTCCATCCGTTGGGGTCACGAGGCAAGCCATTGGAAGGAGTAGTTCCGCATTTCAGTCTAATTCCGTTCCGTCAGGGGAATCACTCGGTCAAGTACTGGTTCATAGCTTCCGTCATTCGATGGATCGGATCCAGTACGAGCGCCCATTACTTGGTGCTTGGCTAGCAGCAGAAGCTGGGGCTTGAACGAAGAGATTTCAATCAACGATATGGCTGCCTTTGGATCTACTCGATGGTCGGTTGGGCCTAGAACGCTTGAATCCGGATCCCAGGGCCTGAACTCCCTGGTTTTGAACGAGACGGGGAACGAATAGACATGGGAATTCGCTCAGCTGGGACTTCCTCCGCTTCTGATGGGTCGGATGAATGGGAACGAGATGGGGAGCGGATGAGAGGGGAACGGAGCCAGCTCACTTCATTCCTTTTGATCGGGTTCGGATGAACTTGATTGGGAAAGAGATGGCCGGGCTTTGGAAGAAAAGGAACGCCATCATCCAGAGGAGAGATATCCTGGTACTGGCGACTAGGTCTTTATGCAGGCAGCTAGCTATGGGGTCACCAGCTAGAGGCTCGGATTCGAGTGCAATAGATGTTCTGCGAATGGCCTTTGGTTGGTCACTAGGAGTTGAATACCTAGATTGCCTGGCGAAGTCGAAGGACCGGGAGAGCTAGGAAGGTAGTTCCTGTTAGATGCTGCCCAGGAGAAACAGAAAAGGAATAGGATTCCACTGGATCGGGTGAGAGACAAAGAGAAGACCCGGCTCTTACTCGCCGGTTGAAGGCTCTGAACGAAGAGACATGGATTCATTTCATGCTGCCAGTGAGCGGCTTAGCAGCATACTTGCTTCCCCTTGAGGGATAGGGAGACAGGTGTGACTTTCTTTCCTTGGTCGAAGGCAAGCCGGAGCCATTACTATACAAGGAGCGCGCCTTACTCTTTGAGGGGCCTTCCGTTGCTTGTTCCGTATCTTGCTGGATATCAAACATTCACTGAGAATTGGCTGCCTTACGGACCAAATCCTTCCTTCTAATCTTATTGTACCGGGCGGAGCGCTCTGGGGAAGCCCAGTCTTAAGAAAAAATAGAATATCAAATGGGAGAATTTTTGAGTTTTCTCTTTATTTAGTTGTCAAAGTCTCCGGCGGAGGCTGTCGTACTGCAAAAAGGTTAGCGTCTGGTAACTCCGCATCCTCCCCCTTTTGAGCTTCCCCATTTTGTAGTCGGGAAAGATGATAAGCTGCCACATGACTTCGTCCTGGTCTTGTTATGATTTTCAAATCGAATGACTTCTAAGGAATTGGTTTATTGGACTTTGAATGCTGCCTGGCGGCGGAGCGGATGGAAGAGAAAGAAAAGGAGGTGGGCCAGCAGAGGAACTTGAGAATGAGATGTTTGGTTCTTCTCCGGGGTCATTGGATAGGGTGAAAGGCTAGCTTCTGAATCACTGGTTCCTGGTTCAGATGCCGCTGCATCCGGTTCCGGTGCCATAGATGTTCCTAGTCCGGGCTCTGTGGATGGCAATAAGATAAATCCTGGTTATTCGCGGCGTTAGGGAGGGGATGTAGGTGGGTCAGTAGTTCCCCTTCGAAGGTCCTAGTTCCTGTTCCGGGTGAGGGCTTCGGTCTATGGGAAGCATAAGTCCTGTTAAAGCGCTCCTCTGGTTGGTGTAGGTACTACTGCCAGTCAAAACTCTCGCTAATAAGGCGTAAGAAGGCTTTCCGTTCGATGGAATCCCGTCCTTCCTTTTAGAGATACGATAGCGATTCCCTTCCAGTGCTATCTAGTAAACTCTTATCTGAAAGTACTTTTCCTTCTCTTTGTCAAGCAAGGAATAACCAGCCTGAGGGAAGTATTCGTTAAGCAAATCCGTAAGCAAATAGGGAAAGCAGTTAAATAGGGGAATAGAAGCAGTCAAAGGTAAGTTTCAATCGGGCGGAAAGAAAGTGAAAAAGAAAAAGAAAACCCCAACGACAAAGAAATCCATGCTATAATATAAGAAGGGCATTTTCGGGGACTAGCCTCCTTCCTTCTTACTTGACTTCCAATTCTACTCTTTTTTCTTGAATTTGAATCACTTCCTCTTTCTCGCCATTCTTCTGTTTAAGAACTGCGCCCCACCCCCTATTTGAGTTTGAGTAAGGCTGGAAAAAAAGAGGTGCTTGCTTTATTAAATCTTCTTTCTTCGATCGGAATACGGATGAGATCAAAAAGGCCATCATTGGGGCAAACGATGCAATAGCTTCGGTTAGAGCAAAGCCCAAAATGGCATAACCAAATGATTGTTTAGCCAATGATGGATTTCGCGCCACGGAATGAATCGAGGAACTAAGGACGTTTCCAATACCGACAGCAGCTCCCGCTGAAGCAATTGTAGCAGCTCCGGCACCCATTGATTTTGCACCTTCTAACATCTCGAGTTGAGAATTCTCGTCACGCTTTTTCATTCACTATTTTATGTTATAGATTCCTCGTCGATTCTTCCCCTCCTTCCTTTTCTCTTGGGCATCTCACTTGGAATGCAAAGCTTTCGATCTTGTACTAATAAATTCGGTAGACTGAACACCACTCGATGAAAAAAAAGAAAACTACAACAAACAACCTCCGTGAACGGACGCTTTCTCTTAGTTATAGTTCTATAACTATATAAATAAATATAACGAGAAAGCTTTTGTATTTTTTGTTTACCCCTCTCGTGTTCTGGGCTACGCCCCCGAACTGGGACTACGAATTGATTGACTATTGAGTGCAACCCCGTAACTAGATAGACTATGGGTAGTTCAGGTGCGCTTAAAGTCTTATATAACGCATGCCGATGTTGCCACCGACAAACGTTTTACTTGGACTGTTTTATCTTACCCAGTAAGATCTTAACCAAAGATATATATATATATATATTATACCACATCTACATTCCGACTTCGAAATTCTGGAAGCGGAAGTGGCGCAGACCGCTGCCTTATGAGATCATAACACCGAAATATGAGACCATACTTATTAAACTTCATTAACTGGTCTTTTCTTTCGGGATGAAAACAAGCGGCAGGAGGGGCTAAGAACACCTCGATCGGTCGAGTATAATCAACACTCGCCTCGTAGTACCATTTGCAATACTTAACTAAAGAGTGAACCCACCAACGGAGCTCAAGCTGTTCAGTCAGCAGCAAAGCGTCGTCGTCGAGTCTACGTGAAAGATCATCCATTAATCTTTCAACGTAACCCCAATTAGGGCGACAACTCTCAACGAGCATCCAACGCACCATCCCTATTGATAGCAATTCACCAGCAAGCCCTCTGGGAATCCCAACCAAACAGAAAAGGGCATCGGACAGATACCACTTGGGGAGTAGGCAACAAGTATGTGCCTAAACCAATGCCGATTATAATTCGGGTTAACATCTGAAGGCTTCATAGAATACCTTCGATATCCGGCCCCCCGCAAACGCAGAGAACACTCTGAATATCCGTTACCCCTATTTGCTTAAGCACTGGCATAAGCGCAACCGGAAAACGGGCGGATCTAATCATTTTAACAGAGATAGGTGATAGATCCTTTCCAGGTCCGCGGAATTTATTCGCGAACTCGAAATAACCCGTATCAGACACTAAGGATTTAGGTAATGAAAGCCCTAGCCAGAACCGATTGATATACTCGTCAGCTACTCGCGCATCCCCGATGACAAAATCATCACCGAGAAGCTAGTATTTGACAAATCTTCTGCCAGGGTAGACCGCATCCGCACTGAGCCACACAAGAATGTGGTGACACAATGAGAATAACGGCCAGGATGATAGGAAGCCCAAGGGTTGACCCGTTGTAAAACGGATAAACTTAAAGTAGCCTTCTGCTGAGTTAGGAGCCCGAAATCTATTTTACTTGTAATCCGGACTCAACCCAAGCATGGGCGACTACCTTGTTAAACAAACACTCGATCACTGTCCTCTGGAACTTAAGATAAGAGGAAAGCGGTCAGTTGCAGAAGATAAATCATAAGATCTTACCTTCATGCAACCCTTCAACCAGCGCAGAGGTGCCGGTTGATCGAAAGTTCCATCTTGTGGGATTTTCCTTAAGATCGACATACACCAATCATGCGCGGGACGAAGTAGTGCCCGCTTTCATTTAAGGCGTTAGGAATAGCGAATACTCGCACCTTCCCAGCACCTTATTCCTTAAAACCCAGGCGACCAGTCGAATACATTGTCAGTAGATAGTCATCTGGAGGTCTCATACGGAATGCTGACATACAAAACAACTAACTATAAGTCAGCAGACCAGTATGAAACGCCGCTGATGAAGCGAACCTAGATTCAGTATTATGTAGTAATTGATTTACTGAATACGGGTAAGAAGCGTCTTACTCAGAAAGAGGGTAAATCTCTCTGGAAGGAAAGAAATAGCTAAATACTGGAACAATGTATTGCTAGGACCATTCTAACATATCAGTAGAAAAAGGGCCACGTTCGGATAAACGAAGCCTCCTCATCAGACCAAAATCCCAAAAGCGAGGCCTTGCCTTATCCTATAGCGCAACCGAGAATAAGTCCCAGATCATCCTATGGAACGGTGATTTCTCACCCGGCACATAACGATAGGGGACTGATGAAGCAGTCCAAATCGGAAACCATTTCAAACCAGTCGATAGAGGAACCGACTGGAATGAAGGTACATATCTACTGATAAGTGACACAATCTTCGTTCTCAACTCTTCAAGAAGAGAGTCGAAAGAAGCGTTAAGCTCTTGTGTAATCGAGCGAAACTGAGAATTTTTTTTCTTCTTTACTAATATCAGTTTCGACAACGAAAACACAGACAGATAAAATCTTACGAGTTTATCCGCTTTCTCATCTCTCCTTCTAATGAGGGCGCGATGAAACGAAGGAATGCATCTTGGAAGGCCACACCTAGTCAGAGATATAGGATAAGGCCTATGGGTAGTTACTCTGACAATCCGTATCCCATTTCGGAGTTCACATTGGAAGCATCAGGATCCGGCCGAAGGGTCCGTCGGCTCCGGCAGCATAGTACCTGCGTCTGCTGGAAATAAGCCTTTTTGGTTTTGGGCATACCATCCTGAATCCTGCTTCTGCTCCTGACCTGGGCCAATGCACCACCCAAAACTTTCTGTGATTATCTACGCTATTTTTATTTGATGCTTTTTTGTTGTAATTTCGATTGTTGACTTGAACATAGGATTCCGAAGGTTAGTTTGTTAGTGGGGGTTTGGGGGGGACCATTTGATTCCTTGAAAGCTGAGTTGGAGGAAGACTCTGGGGCTCCCCAACCTCTTCCCCAGCAAGATCGGGAAAAACCGCCTTTTCGCCTTTAGATTAGAACCTGACTCGTTAGGATTGAGTATTGGCCAGGGCTCGCACTAATGAGCATAGGAAAAGGAATCCAGGGAAATTGTTCGAACCACGGAACCTAATCTTTTTGTGCCCATTCTCCGCGAGAAGCAACGGAAAAAGGGAACGGGCAAGTCCCAGCCAGTGCCAGTGAGAGTGACAGTCTGAGTTTACAGCGTTCTAGTTCTAGTACCTGCTAAAGTTCACAACTAGTTCTGGAGCTAGGGAAAGAGAAAGCTCTGCCTCAAGCCTCCAGCAGTCAAAGAATGAAGTGAAGACAATGTCAAATGTCAGTGGTAATCATCCCTATAATATGGGGAAGCTTTGGTAGCAATCCAAGCAAGAAAGCAAGTCAAGCTTATTCGTCCTTTAGGAGCAAGCAAGAACAGCTACTATCTCGTTATCATATCCTGCAGAGTAAGCAACACCAGCTACTCTCTCAACTGGTAACCTCTTTTCAACAGGGGGAAGTCGCTCCTACTTCTAGTCATACCTCTACTCTAGTTTGACCTCTTACCGATTCTAGTCCCCACCAGCCTTCCCTCCATCCAGTAAAAGAAGATGGATTAGCTCGTGCCTCTCCCAGTACTGAAAAAAAAAAAAAAAGATCCTGTTCTTGCGCCAAGAATTGCTTTTAATACCTTTTTTCGGAGTATTTTATCTTAATCTGTCTTGGTGCTCAGATTGTATTACCTTTATTGAGGATCTGTTTCTAAGTTAGGCTTTGGTTCAGGAGATGGTAGAGCTATAGTATTCTCTCAGAAAGTGGGAGTACCGCTCCAATTGATGACAGATGTATCACTTTTGTTCTCGGTGATAGTGGGAGTTTCACTTCTATCTTTTGTGTCAATAGGAGTGTGCCCATGAGGAGCGTGTCCACGATTGCTTGTGATAGTGGGTGTAGACCCACGGTTGTAGTGCGAAGTCATAAAGGTGGTCAAATGGAAACTCCACCTTCCATCATCAACATATTATGTTGAATGCAATGAGTCATAAGGGAAGACCAATAAAGCAAAATTCTTCGGTTTGAAGCACTACAAGCACCTGCAAACTTTATAGGTGTAGAATGATTATCTTAGCTTAGGGCAGCTGCCTACACTACATTCCACTTCAGTACCCGGGGGCCAAAGACTTGTTAGGTGTAGTGGAGTCATGTTCTGGCCGATTTCTGGCATGGGGTGAAACGCTCAATTCAGTAGATTGCCCCGGGCATTCCTTATTAATGGCAGGCCAAGCCCCGTGCTTTCGTAATCCTTTCTTTGAGTCAGTCCGCCCTGATGCTCCGCATCAGCCTGGGCGTAGAGAGGGAGATTGAATGGCGGGAATCGGGAAAGTAGCTCCTTAATACGAGGAGCTACTTTATTAGTTTGCTGCTGTTCTTCCTAGTAGCTAGGCTGTCCTCTCTTCCTGTATCTCCTCCACGCTTTATATGCAGATATAACTACTAAGCCCCTCTTTCTATTTCTCAAGTGATATCTATAGAATAGAAGTACAGAAGGGAATGGCTGAGTGGCAGTTAGCTAGCGCTGAGAGTCAGTCTTTCTCCTCCTCCTACTTCCAACAAGAACTAAGAGAGCAAACCCTTTAAATTTAAATTTAAGTAGATTCGCTTGCATCATCTCAAGATATCGTCGAGGTATCGAGGTTTCGCTCCCTAGTGGTATAGTTCGATCTTTAGGTGCATCAGGGACAGCGAGAAGTTTCTTCACAGAGATAACTAGCATATGAAATAAAGGATGCTTCGCTTTCCATTGAAGGAGGTTCCTGCTTCTAGTGCGACGGCAATGCGTGTTAAAATCCCTTCGTAAAGTAAGTAAACTCGCGATAACCTTACCCTTGCCTTGTGTCTTGACTCATAGTCCGGCAACTCTCTTCATAGCGTTGCACTATAAGACCCGAAACCGCAACCAGGAACCTGGGAACCCAATATCATCAGCGGATACGAAAGAGACTCTTACTCGGGAACTAAACCTAACAGAATCGGTGACTCCTTATATGTAGGATAGATCTCTGTGTCTAACGACTTTGCCCCGTGGGCCCTGCACTAGTAGGAATCAGACTAGGAAGAAGAACCAACAGCCGCTTTTCTTTACACATGGGTAGGCTGGAGAAAGCCCCTATCTGTAAATCCAAGCCATCTTTCTTCCTTATCATCCGGGAACTCCACGAAGACGAGACTCATAGCAGCAGGAGTTGATCTTTACACAGCGGTAGTTGTTCGAGCGCATGCTATTCTTTTGCAGTTCCCCTAGCTCCGATCAATAACTCTTATATGAAGTAGTACCTTCTCGCTACCCCTCCCCTAGGCTAGGAAGCACTATCCTCAGCCGGAACAAGGACTAGAACGTCCTCTCGCTATGCTCGAGCTACTTCGTTCCACACCTTTGATAGGCGAGCAGCTTCTGCACTTGAAAAGACTGATCCTAGGGATTTCGGTATCTACGTTCCTGGGATTTCGTGCAACTGAGAGGAGAAAATGCAGCTAAAAGCTGTAAATCGTATGCTCTTCCGTGTAGCCTAGGCCCACGGAGCGGTAAGAGCTTTTGAGAAAGTCACCCGTATTTCTTCGAGACAAAGTAGTCGATCAAGATCGGGCACCAAAAACTTACTCTAAGATGTTCTTCGAAATCAATGCCTGGAAAGAAAGGCAAATGCTCTTTCTTCCGCTCTCGTTGGCTAGCAAAGGCTCATTCAAGGATAGAATGACGATCCCTATCGTTCACATCCTGATCCTAGGCATTTGTTGCGTGAGCTTCATTCTTCTGTCAAAAGGGATCTCTTATCAGTTAATGAAGCTGCTCTAATCCACATATATTGGTCCGGCATCTCACGTAGCTCTCGATGAAGTAATTCATTTCTTTCAAGGTATTTCAGCATCGAGATAGAAGGCGAGTTAGACTCCCCCTTCCAGGGAACCATCGGCATAGAACAAGACGAGGCCCATCTCACCTTCTTTCTTTACGTAGCTTTCACATTAAGAAAGGGATAGCTCAACGGATGAATACTCATTCGATGAAGGAAGCACCAGACTAAGAAGAGAAGGGCTTTGACCCGAGCGGATAAGTTGCTAACAAGGAAGTAGGAGTCCCCGTCTCTTACATACGGGCCGAGTGCATGAGCCGAGTAAAGCTGTGAACAAGGGATCAACTACGAGAGGGAGTTGCTTTAATCCATAGATATTGATGTCGGGAGCTATCCCTATAGATAGGGGCGTTCCCAGAACCCTTGATGAAAGTCCCTTGGCACTAAGGCTTTAGTTCAAGAAATTAGTTCAACAAAAGCATTTCCTGGATCTGACCTATCTTTCGCTCCCATCGAATGATTGATATCCTTCTTGCGGGTTCCCCGTCTGCTGCCGGAACCTCCTTTCTTTCGCTCCGGGTTTGCCTGTACTCTTTCTACGGATTCTGAATCCGTGATACATGAATCGAAAAGAGGAAAGGAAGGAATCCTCCTAGAGAAGGAGGCCAAGCATTCTTAGCGTAGGAAGGAGGGAACTCTTCGCCCAAATCGAGTTTGAGTCTTATTCCCAGGGACCTTGTAGTTTGATGAGTTCAAGCCTTGTCGGCACCATGGCTGCTTAGATTTAGAGCCTTTCTTGTTTACCTGGGGGATAACGTTTATAGAAGGAAGCTTAGAGCTAGGGCCTTTCTTTGCTACCTCTCCCTTTCGGCGAGAGAGGGTGCAGCATCTTTCTTATTGAAGCTTGGAGTATAAGAGTGGAAGTTGCGAGAATGGTACCTTAGTAGGCCAACTCCTTCAATCGGTCAGTCGGTATTTAACCCACTAAAAACAGACTAATAAGATAAGATTAGATTCATAAGCATAGTTATAAAGGAAAGAGATATAAGAATGAAGGGTTGATTCACTCTATGTAATAGTAAAGTGGCCAACAAAGTGGGGGGTACTTTTGTCTTAGTGAACATGGCCTTAGAATCGATATCCTCACTAGCCCTGGTTTGGCGCCTGTTGATGCTTTTAATCCAATAATAGAAGAGGATGGCCTCTGCGAATAGTGAGACTTCTTTTTTCACGCTCTCGATATGAGCGCTCACTCTATTCATGCTACCACTGAACTAAGTGACATATGGGATAGATGTCGGCATTTCCGCTCTTGGAGGACGGAGTAAAGCAAGGAATTGATGCTAGAGAAGGGGCTTCCACTCGTTCAAATGCCGCTGTTGGTGTTACCGGTGTGGGAGTATGCTTTCTTACTGTTCACGTTTCGGGTGTTGAGTAAATCTCAGCTGTGGTCCTATCCGCTGCTTGGATCTTTCCTCTTGCTTTTGGTGAATAAGCGCTGTGGGATGCTTCTCCGGAATTAGTAAAGGAAATAAATGCCATTTTGGACAAAAAGAGAAGACGGGGTTTTAGAAAGTTGCACGAAGCTTTCTCCTCCATCGATAGCAGTATCCGTCCTAGCCCTTTCATCTGTATAGAAGCTTTCTCCTCTGCTGTTGAAAGAAATGGGTAAATAGGGGTCTTGCCGAAAGGAATTGGTCTCATTCCCAAGCCGTTGGAGCTGAATCCTTGGATTGCATGAATAGGCATGAACCTTACGAAGTCGATCGCCCATGTGTGCCTTCATGAACCATCAAAAGGAGGGGTGGATATTAAAGAGTGAATACGACAAAATGATGATTTTAATAAGATTGTATGGGTTTGCTTGAAAGGACGCGAAGCGCCCACTTCAAGGAGGGAGGGGTAGCTATGACCAAGTCAGCCCATCGGACTCGAAGAAGGGAAGCGGAATGCCGAGAAAAATAGCTAAACCAACCGAACCTAATAGCTAAGCTAGCCGAACCTCAAATAGAAAGCTTAGTCCCACCAGTTGTTTCTGGGGCCTCCAATAAGCTTTCCATCCTCCCATCAATACCAACCCAGGGTCCATACCAAAGATGACTTTATTCGGAAGCATGAACCAACAACCAATCCAACCGATAATAGATATAACCGTTATTTTCTTGTTTTTCGGTTATTGGGTATCAGCTGTTTTTAGATAGGCTGCTACTTTAGATCGGGATAACAACCGGTAGTCACAGCTGCTATTTTCTTGTTTATCCGCTGTTCGGTTATCAGCTGTTGTCACTAGGAACTATCTCCTTCCAGCCCCCTTCACGGGCAGTATTCTATGACGCTAGCCAGCGAGAACTTCCACCCTTTCCAGCAAGAATTGTTTTTCCTCCACCGTTGGCAGTAGAATGGTCTCTCATCGTTTCAAGACAGGAAAGCCTTTCAATCCGTTCTGTTGTTCGAAAAAAGCCTCGCAATCAGCTATTGAGTATATCTAATAATCTATGGTACTAGCTTAGCCCTAGTAAGGCTCACTTTTGGAATAGTCTTTCCTTCGTTACAGGCACCACAGGAACTTTACTACAGGCACTACAGCAAGAGGTTGAGGTAGGCGTAGAAGGTCATCTCTGAAAAGGTAATCCCTGGTTCTAGCTCATTCGCAGGTGCTAGCCCATTCGCTGTAGGGGAAAGGTCTTCTCCAATGTTTCCATCTGTCGTTACGGGACTGGAGTCTCCAAGTTAGTTTCTTCGATAGGGGAAAGGCCTTCCCGGTTTCAAAGTCAGTCTTTCCTTTCTTTTTCTTTCGAAAGGGAAGGAAGGTCTTTTTGCTATTGGTTCCCGCCAAGCATTGGCGCAACTGCAGTCCCATAGTGTGTTTCCTTCTCCATAGTCAGAAGGCATGTCTTCGTTAGCTTCGATTGCAGCACCAGAAGCAGTCTCACAAAATCGTACCAAATGCCCCAACAGTTCTTTTTTATGGCATCGTTGTCGGCTCTGAAACAGCAAACTATCCCTTTTAAGGCCTTCTAAGCCTTCCTATTCGCTCTGGAACAACCCGCTTTTGGATAGGCATCGATAGATCCAAATGGAACGACAGGAATGGATATAGGTGAGATGGCCGGCCCAAAGGTAGATAGCGGCAGTTTGGCCCTGGGTTGGTCTGTTGGTTGCTAAGTAGCTTATGGCTCTCCTCTTTTTCTTTAGATTTAGAGGAGGAAGCCTCTGTTTGGATCTCTTTTCCCGATATCCCCGTTAATGATTTTCCTGGGAATGAGTTCGGGTTCTCAATCTGATGTTCACCAAAATGGACGTTTAAGCATATTACTTTTTCGGTAATTTCCCATTGATGAGCATAAAATAAACATATATAATAATATAAGGTGCTGAGTATAGCTAATAGCTAAATAATCTAAAGATGCTAGATCAAGCAATAACCCCTTAGCGGAACTGACCTTTCTGTTAATTGCATAGGGGAAGCCCTACTGTCAGCTTTCAATTGAAAAAAGATATGAGAATCTCAGGTGCTAGCTGTAGGCATTGGCGCCACCTCTGTCCCAGAGAAAGTATCTACCCGTTCCGGAAGAAGGCAAGGCCAGAAGATAAAGTATCTTACTATAATGTGGGTGTAGGGTATGCTAGCTATCTCACTATCGGTAACGGAAGGGATTTCTCAAGTCTTTCTCTCGTTTCGGAAGCACTCTCCTCATTCTTTCGTTAGGGCGACTGCTGCCCCAGAGTATATTCTTTCGGCAGGAAGCGAAAGGAAGGTATGGGCATAAAGGTGCTAGCCCTGTCGGTAGCGGAATAGCTGTCTCTAAGTGTGTTTCCTATGTCGCCCCATGCAGTAAAGGACGGGTGATGTCTCCTGCCCGGATCGATGGATAGAGTCTCGCTCATAGATAGAGGAAGAGTACGCGCGCTAGCGCGCTACGGCTTTCGAAGTTGATCGGATCAGATAGCCCTTCGGGCGCACATCAAATTCCGATCAACTGGTAGCATACATATTCGCGGGTGAAGAATGAAAAACGTCCGCTAACGCTTAGCAGTCGGTATTCGAGTAGCAGTTGGGAAAGGAGATTTGGACTGGATAGTGCTTTGCATTTACAAAGTCTTGCCTTCCTCCATCTCATAGTACGGAGTAGAAGGTCAGGGGGAAGCTACCGCTGAAGTGATGCTTTAGGAAGGGGAATGGCTGGCTGCTATTGCTGCTAAGCCTTTCAACTCCCTGCCACGGGCGGTAGCTGCGCTACCTCAAACAGTCACTGCTACTGCTAGCTGCCAAACAAAACCCCCCTTTTTAAATCACTAGAGTAACTCCCTAGGGAAGAAGAAGAAATTTCTTGTTTTTAAATAAAAAAGAATCAAACTCAAACACCAGAAATTACATGAATGACTTGAGTGGAAAGCTGAAAGCGGAAAGACAGTTCGCTTGACGCTTCGCTAAAAAAGACGGATGGCTTCGCTTGCTTGCAAATGAAAGCAAAGATAGAAATGTACTATCTATTTGTATATCTCTTTTATAGCTTCGTTTCAATCCGTTCTATTTCTTTTTGAAGCGAGCAATCGGAAGAAGTCATCCACGAAGGAATAATCGTCTTGGCTTAGGAGTGGGTTTAAGAGCCTTCTCGTCCGTCGTATGAGAAACCTTATGTTGAAGAGCAAGCCACTATGGAAATCTCACCTCCCAGCAGGAAGGCCCGAAATAGGTCTTTTGTCACTCTCCCATCGCCCCCCTTGTCAGCTAGGAACAAAAGGACCAAGCAAAAGGAATGCAATCGGAGCAAGAGCAGTCAGTACGTGTAGGAGATGGAATAACCGCAGGTTCCGGAGCAGGTGAGCTCAACATGGATTACTCTTCCAGAGCCTAAGCTTCCTCCTCTAGTGCTATTCACTTCTTTCTAAAAAAAAGATTAGAATAGTACAAGAAAGGACACCACATAGTTTAGGACAACTAATATAAGAAAAATATGGAAAACGAATTAGGCTTTTTTAAGAGAACACACACACTTTTCACTTTCTTACTTTCTACTTTTGTTCCGGTTTCCTTGCTTCTTTTCTGCTTTCTCGTTTCCTATGTAAGATAAGCATATAGACTGGGGCTCTTGTCGAGCTTGCCTACGTACCTTCCTAGCTTGGACAGGATCAAGTCACCCGTAGTTCTCTATCATTTCATCGATTAGCCTGTGTTACGCGTCCCAGGTACAATCTGCCCTATCTCACTTCAATGCCCTTAGGGTTTATTAGAAAGACCTTTTAAGATATTATCAAAAAGCGATTTTATATTATTAGTGTTTTGGACGAACTTGAAAAGATCCAGTAATTGCTCCCTTGACTGAAAGTCAAGTTCAAGTTCGTCCTGGGACAGGTGCTTGGCCAAAGCCGAAAAATCCAAACTTGGACAATGGATTTTGGGGAAGCGTTTGGCAACGCTGGGCCTATTACAGTACGCTTTAAAACTTCTTTCAATGGCCGCGTCGATTTTCCCCTTAATCCGTGTATCAAATGCTGCACGATCCTCCTGATCCTGAGCCGGATTGGCATGAGATGCAGTCGTCTCCTCCTCCGCCTGCTCCTGAAACGGGATTGGGGCTTCATCCTTCCCAGGCGAAAAGGACGAAAAAAGATCCTCCTGCAGGAGAGGGGATAAATTTTCCATAAATTCTTGGAACTCTGTGTCCCCCCCCGTCTTGATTGGGAAGGGAGAGAGAGAGCCCTTTGCCACTCTTGTGGTGTGGGATGAGCAAGTTCCGCTTCTTGTTCCCTGGATAGCGGAGCATTAGAAGGAGCAGCATCATATCTGAGTACCGAAATGCTTGTGTAAAAGACTCACTTGCTTCCCCTTCGTCGAATACCGGCAGCTCTTATTCCCATCGATATGCCCGGGACGCTGCATTAGAGGGGCTTGTAGCCGATGTACTCTCTTCGCTCGATAAAGACCTGGACCTGCGATAGTCGTGAACTCCATCTGCTGGGCATGGGACGTATGATTGGTCCTGCATTCCACACCCCCGATCGTGCCTTCTGTTTGGCATTGGGATGGGAGATGAGAATAGGTGGTTTCGTATCCGAGGATTGGCGCTTTTCATTTCCTCCGCTCTACCTCGCACTGATCTTCTTCCGCAGCTCTTGCTTCCTTCACTTACAGCCTTCTAAAATAAAGGAAGAAGCTTCATTTAGGCACCTACCTCCTTGCATTGTCGCTCTGCCGCTGTCTGGGAGCTCCACTCATCACCCCTCGACAACCCAACCTTTTCATTCGTAATGTGATTCCATGTCTCTGATGATTCGGCAGGAGGCAAGGCTTTGACAGATCCGCTGAAGAAGGATCGGGGTTAGAACTAGTCTGAAGCTTGTCAAAAGGCTTTTGACGGAAGATGGCGATGCTGATTGAGCCGGTGCTGAAGTTGCCTGAGTTTGATAAGCCATTTTCGGTTGAAACTTTCGCTTCTGGTAGAGCCCTTGACAGGCTGAGCACTTGACCAGTTGGTGATGCAATTGGCAAGGCAAGTGAACAACGAGTCTTGGTTGAAGACTCAAGCTTGTGGGCTTGGTAGAAGCAAACGAGTTGGCTATGCCAGATTGGGCATGTTGTCGCTTACGACTTGGGATGGTATGGGACATTCCATCATGAGGGAATGGCTACCTGGTTTGTCTTGTCTACTCAAGGGAAGAGCGGGATACTTAGCGGAAAGGGTGGACAAGGCCGAGCGCGGTCAAACGTTGCTCCAGAGTTCCCTCCTGGGGCAGCAATCGAGAACAAGGGCGGTGGATGGGACATTGATCCAAAGGTCGCGTACGGTACGAAGAAGCCTATTTCCTTTCAAGGAAGTTTAACGCAATGATAAGCCCCGCCTATTTATTTGCATAGTTGAAAGTCAAACGAAACGAGAAAACAAATCAACAGGAGAGGAGCGTCAAGCCTTAAGCGCTAGGCCTGACCGATTCCCTTTCGTCTCTGCATGGGCGATGGGAGGGGAAGCGAAGGCTCTAAGATCATAGGAGTCAGGTTCATAGAGAACGGGTTAATTATCAGACTAATGCTTATGTTCCGTAGGTCCCAGTGAATAAAATTCCCCTGTGCTCTGCCTTGTTGTCGATGCCACGGGATTCGAGATAGCTTTCAAGCAACGTTTGAGAGGCAGCTGAAGATGGAGATGGATATTTTTGAGTCTTGTTCGCATTTCTTCGAATAACTACCACTTGGAAGCTTCACTGAAGATGTTCCCCTCACTCCAGCCTTTAGACGAACCGAGCGGCGGGGACGTAGCCATTGGGATAAAAGCGCTCGGTCACCACACCCGAGGTGCCCAAAGCTACAAAATAAGTACAAACCAAGATGTGCTCCAACCTATGTCAAATACTTGACTCGCAGGCTTGACTGGCTCTATTAACTGACCTAAAAACAAGGAAAGGTACTAGAAAGACTAAAGAAAGAAAGAGAGATAGATTGAATGCTCTCCTGTAACCTACTACTTCAAGGCCTACTTGTTTTATCCTCCTGTTATGCTTGTTATCCCCCTTTTGCTGTTGAGAGCGTTCCGTTCGTTCGGGCAAAAACTTCAACGGGAGCAATCCCTGAACTCACTCGTCTTGCACCTCCTATTAGGTTACTTATAAGCACTCCCTAACTGAAAGAGAAGAAAGAAGCAAGTAAGCTATGCTGCTGCCGTATCTTTCTGGGCCCACTTATTGATAGTTACGTTCCGAACTTCAGTTTCATTCCGTTCCGTCAGATTCATCAACCCAGGCTACTATCTTTGCTCGGTCAACGAAGTAAATTGAATCGACTGATTCAAGGTCAACATCTGGATTTGAAACGGGATTTGGAACTGAGCGGGATGATGCTTGCTTCCACTGGGTAGTTAAGTAAACCGGTTCATTTGCAGCTGCCTCTGCCTTTGCTGCTATCTTAGCTGCTGCTTGCTCGGATACTGCTCCCATTGACGCGGGTGGTGGCAAGGAAGCTGGGACTAGCAGAGCAGAGATGCTTGCTATGATGGTGACATATCAATAACAATAGAAAGTCGATACGTACTTCCATCCCATAGATTAAGTCATAACATCTGAACATCAAAAAGATGCAATCTCTGTACGCCCATTTGAAATCATCTTCTTGATGCTACAAATCTCCATCAAATCTTTTATTTCATTTGATGCTAATCCACGAAAAACGATACGAGTTAGCCATGCTTTATTATACTAGTGATCTTGTCAAGCGCACTGGCTGTGTAAGTTTGATAGTCTGGTTCCTTCACTAATATGATGAGATTAATAAACCGAAAGAAAGAAAGCAATAAAAGAAGAAAGGAAAGGAAAGCAAGGACAGATTGGAATGGATTAGGTAGCTCTTTTTATTGGATGTGGGACTTCCTTTACTAGCTACTAGGCTCGGAAGCCAACTCACTCCATCTTTCTACGATTCTCGGCCACAGCTCTTCATATTTATGGGAGCTAAGATGTAAAGGAGACCTTGACCCAAGGAAAAGAGCGGAGACTGTAAATGCTCTTCAGACTAGTTACCCGCGGGCAGAGAAAGACGGGGACAGGGTTCCACGCTACGACTTATCGGGGAAGAATTTATCCATGGAAAGCTCAGCCAGACCCGCCCGCAGAAAGACGAAAGATTGCAGGGCGCAGTTGAACTAAGATTAAGATTTCAGGTCTGAGCCCACTCTACATTCCGATACGGGCAGATATTGCTATAAGCTTATCTAAATGTGCTATGGTTCTACTGATGATAGATTCTCATAAGAAAAGAAAGAGAAGCGAATATACATCTTTTACTTCACATAGCTTTTCGTGCTCCAAGACGTATTAGCTAGAAAGACAATAGCAAGACAAGCAATCCATTATGAAATCGTTGATTCGAGTGAGCAGGTGCTTTACCACGGATGGAGGGACATGGGCGAGATGCTCTCTGCCGATTGCTTCACCAATCCGAACCTATATGGAAAGTGCATAACGGTAGGATTAAGTGAATTAAGTGAGGTGAGCAGACAGTTATCTGGTTGGATAAGTGGGCTGCGGGTAAGCTATTTTCTGATCTTGCCTTAGCTCCTGTCGTGCATGATAAGTTGTGATCGATTACTTTCAATATCATACTAGTACGGACTTCCTCGCTGCCTCCATAGACTGTAAGTGATGTAAGTCCATCCTAACAATCTGTGAATTCACAGCTATATGGGGCATAAAGAAAGAATTCCACTCCCCGGTCGGTCACAGCATCAAAATTAATCCCCACTTCTTAGCGGGTCACGAAGCCTTGGCATTGGCCACAGACAAGGTCAAGTTTTGTCCGTTCGAACAGTGGTTGGTAAGGATTGAACCATGCTTTGAACTTTCCCAAGTACCCCCGCTAGCTAGACCGTTTTCTTGTTCGTTTCGTACTTTATGGCTTCACACCGCTAAGGTCGGCCTTCCATGGATGCGCCTATTTTTTTACCTTTACATCATCACTCCCGCCAACTAAACCTACCTAGGGACCTACGTCCACGGATAGGCATCGTGTTCCTAGTCGATTTCTCTCATCTAAATGCATTTCCTCGAAACCAGCACGCCCTTCTCTTTCGATAGACCCTTTCGAGGCATTGGAAAGGGCCTTCCCTACCCTAGCCGCGGGAGCCTTGGCTTGTTGGTTAAGGGGTTTGGTCAGCTACAAAATACCTACAATGAGGGAGAAAAACTAAGGAGATAGTAGTACAAGGTTGGGAACTTCCAAAGACGTGGAAGCCGGTGTTGATCTAGCTTATCTAGTTGGTGGAGTTGGACCAGTAGCTGTAGCATAATAGTCTAATTAGAAAAACGTGCTCTTTCGTTAAGAAGGGCTTCAAAAGGCTGATTTTAGGCCTCTTCGATTCCCCCTTTCTTCTGCTTTTGGTTTCACCCTTTTATGGACTTACCAGCTTTTTTTGGAGCTAGATCTATTAGTGACTCGTACTTCCCTTATTAGGGCTCTTACCCCGCTTAGAAATGCCTGGATTGAATCCTTTTCGGAAGCCAAACCTATAAGTATAAGAAAGACAAGCGGTTTCGGTAGATCTTCCTTAAGGTTCATCTGACAGGTCTTTAAATCGTTATTCTTTACATCCTCAATTCCTGTATAAGGAGCATATCCATAAACAGTCTTTGCAAAGGCAGAGTAAGCCGATTGGTAATCACATCTAATCTGTTCTTTCAGAACTTTCCATCGTAGTAGTCAAGCCTCTGTATCGACTGAATCACTCTAAGGTTGTTCCCCCGTGTCCTACTAATTGCGTAAGAGCAGTTTGAACTTCGCTACCTTACTTTAGTTTTTTAGAACCCAAAAGCATCTACCTTCTCATATCTGCACTTCTTTCCTTTGTTTGGAATGCCCCTATTTTAACCTGTCTCCGCTGAAGTTTTATTACTTCTTATCGCCTTTGGGCCTAGCTCTTTTTTATAGGATGTTATTGACTCAACCACAACAACACATTGAACGGAACTCCTTTCCTTTGATCCTTTTGACTCTCCTCCTTTCTTCCACCTATCTTTCACACCCAGAGAGAATCCAGAACTCACTACTTTCCCACTTGGAGTGAATCGGTGGCTTTCTTCTCTTACTTTCCTTCAAGTCCCTGCTATCTCGATAAGGGAGGCCGCTTCCCGCGAAGGCGGAATCGGTCACTCTGCCAGGAAAGCCAACTCACCCCCATCGGAAGGTGACTCTATCTTCTCTGGGGGAGAGGTTCATCGTCACTTCAGACTGCACTGTATATGGTGGTGCCCCTCATATGAGATTAGCTGTACCAATATCTATAACTCAGTCGGGGTATCCTAGGATTATTCCGTTTTTTCATCGTAGGATGATGGCATGATTCCAGGTCCGATCTACTGGTAAAGTGTTTACCTTTCCTTTTTCTCGATTTGCAAGATTCTTATCGGTGAATAAGGATACTTTTCAGAGTATGGTGACTCCTATACCAGATATGGATCGTGTGAGATCTTTTGTTTCTAGGATTAAGGAATTTATTCCCATCCTAACCCATCTCATCCCTTGGTAAATAGGGATAGGGATAGAACGGAGACGGGGTCAATATCGATGGGTTCCCACATGGATATCCTTGCCAAGTTATTTAAAAACAGCATTTCGCCTTGCTCAGTCCTCTCTTCCGTCACTGGCTACCTATGCCCATTGGTGGATTTCCCCTACGCGCCTTCGTTGAGCCTAAGAAGAATAGGGATTTCAAGTCCGAAACCCAAGGTCAAGTGCCCCGGGAATGAGTTCCCGCAGGTCATTTCTCTTATGAGGCAAGTCGTTCTAGTGTTTTAGAGCACAAGAAGTTGCTGAAGAGCGAATAAGAAGGGGCTTCCAACTGGAATCGATGGCGCATGGCCAGGAGGCAACCACAAGCAAAGGCTTTTTGATTGGAAGTCCATCTCTTCTATGCAAAGTCAGTTTAGAAGAATCTTTCGTTTCACGCAGATCAGGTACTCCTCCATTATCATCATAATCACATGCCATAAAACGTACGTAACCCTGCATTTGGTTCATTTTTGGCCTGAGCCCACTTCACCCTCTCTCTCTCTCTTCCCCCAGCCCAAAGGCCTACGAGGTCGGTAACCGGTGTAGGCTAAGATCCTTTACGAACTGGAAGAGCAAAACACTGGAGCTTACTCGAAAGGGAGGCGTAATTGCATGCTTCGCTTCAAGTGCACTAGCGGTTTGAGGAACCAGCGCCCAATGAGCCTGCGCGGCCGGTCCCCGTTGGCTAAGAACCCCTCTTTCACGTGAAGTGAAGCAATCAATTTCGCTTCGCGGGTAGGAAGATTTACATGCTATGGAAAATCAAATTCAAAAGGTGTACTGTAGGAAGGTGCTTTGGTTGCCCTCCAGGCGGAGTCTTTGATCTGCGGCCTGGCATACAGCTCTTGAAATATTGGATGCTTTCGTGGTTAGGTGGGCATGGCGTCAGCTCTGTATAGGTGGGTTGGCCCGGCCAAAGCTTAAACTGGAATATTTACTTGTCTTTCTATCCGCCGCATTGGTGATTCAGTTCGAGTTGCATCTGAGAGCAGAAAAGAGCTCAAGTTCCAATTCTCTTTCACAACATGAACTCCGGTCTTCCACTCTTTGCTTGTTCCACACTCGTCTTTGTCTGGGTGGGCCTGAAACAACCGCTGGTGCTTGCCGATCAACAAAGGTTGGGTCATCTTACCTTAGAGGGTCTATCCCCATCCTATTGGCTTCCCAGGGAAAGACTCCAGATGTATGAATGGGCAGGCAAACGGATTGATCGACCCCTACTTACTTAAAGTTTTTCTCTCTTCAATAAAGCCTGGGAATTTCTTCCCCTCTACCACATAGATGGAAGAGGAAATCACAGCCCCGAATCGAAAAAGTAAACTTATGCTGTCTAGCACGCTTCGGCTTACATACAGGAGAACAGTGGAGTTCTGCATCTGCTGAGATCCGGGCAAGCCTCCGAAACTACTCCTATGCCTCCTGATGGAGAGGCCAGCTTCTCTACGGATTTCTACCATATAAGAATAAGACTGGGGATGGAAGGTGTCGAAGAAGAAGAAGCATCGAATGCTAGTCCGACTAGCAAAGATGCAACCATGCTACCGCTACCACAGTAGAGAAGGGAAAGCGAACCGGAAACCGAACCACAGAGAAAGTCAAGCCCAGTAGAGCGAAGGTAAAGGCACCAGAGCGAGATGGAGATCATCCAGTTCCATTTGACGGGGCGAAAGCATCACTAGTAGCACCTATTTCAATAGCACCGACCCTATTTACTTAGTTGGAGAATAAGTTGCAGATTCAGTGGATTCATACCCAGTTGATGATGCTAATGATCCAGTTTACGTTGACTCAGCAGAAGAGAAATTCAATCCAAATCATAAGCCATCTACCGATCTAGCTCAGTAAACTAAGCGATGCTAACAAGCAGGATATAAAGAAGTGGAAACTAAAAGCAGCCACCCAGCTCTCAGTCCCGGCTGCTCCCGCCCCGTCACAGAGCCGTAGTTGCAGGTCGAACAACGCATTTCGCAGGTGCTCCACGGGTATAGATCCAGATCTAGTTGCAGGGGCCTATTCATGTTCCGGGTGCACGTGTTTCAATTACTGCTCCGTATATGGATCCCCCGGTCCCAGATTCAGTAGACCTAGTATCCCTTCGCACGGAACTCTTTCAATTTGAGATTGAGAGGAAGGCAGATTGGGATAGAGGGAGGAGTCGAGCTAGGGTAGATTACAGCTACTTCCTCTTCATTTCTTTCTTCCTCTGCTAAAAAGTATCCCCTCATATACTTTCCCTTGCCTTCTTATCTCAGGGTGTGAGGCAAGGAAACCCGTATTGTAATAGTACGCACAAGGAACTATCTTTAAGGAAGAGTAAGCACCAAGATATGGGACTGAACCTGGCGTCTTTTTCCAAGCTGCCTACGTACCCCTTTGAAAGGGGATCAAGTAAATACGTAGTTCTTCCCTTACACCCCCAAAAGAAAATGCCAAAGAAGTTAGTTTTGAGGAAACCTTTGAGACATCAAAAAAGGGAAAGCGAGGAAGCTCTGCCCTTATTAACACATGGGCGATCACTCAATTCCTACTTTAGATAAGAAGCCCAGCTTAGCCTAGCGCTTATATGGCCTACCTTTTAATAAGAGATCAACCTGTCGGGCACTTGGATTCCTCCGTCCAAAGGGGAAGACCCAATCCAGATAGGGAAGATGCAGCATCTGATAGGGAAAGAGCAGAGACTCAGAATAGCAACTGGCGGGGCTACCTCAATGTCAGGATTTTCACCAAAGAGTTGACTTCGACGGTGCGATGGATAAGGTATCCGGAACCCCTGGTTTCGAACATCTTCTAACCAATGGTGTCCGTCCCCAAGCAAGACCCTAGGAATATGGCCAAAAGCTTCCTGCCTTGCCTGGTCTTCCAGCTTCCGCCGCTTCTAGATTCGCGCTATTTGTTAATGTTCCAAAAGCGGGATCCCTTCTAGCCTCTCCTATCTGGAATGGTAGTAGTGTATCATACATAACGGACGATAGGTAAATCTAACGTCCGCTGCTAACTTCCTTGTGTCCGTAATTGATTGATCGGATGTTTGCTCCTAGGGCCGGCCCATGAAATCGCATTTGCTTCTTCCAATGAGAGATTTGACGTGAAAGCATCTTAAAGAGCTTTTCTCATTAGAGACAGTGGCAATAGAATGAATATTCATCCATCTTCTATCGTTTTTTCTGTCTCTCAACAAGGAAGGAAGGCATCCAGCTGAATCTGTAGGAAAGTCTGAAACAAAAGGCTGCAGCTTCCGATCCACAATCTCTTAAGCAGACGAAGACAATAGGTGCAGACGATTTTTCGTCTGATCGTCTTCTATTACCTTCAAAAGAACAACTGAGAATCCTAGATAGGAATTACTGCTCGTGGGCAGGGGGACCCTTAGTAAAGGCTTGATCCATATAATAGGTTATGCCCTCAGCAAGGAGAATTCGAAGCTTGGTTGGCTCTTCAGTGGCCACCTAAAGGAAAGACAGCCCTATTCTTTGCGATCTACGACCACCCACCCTCCTCGCTCTCAGACTAGATAGGGAAAAGAACGAAGCGGGGAGGCCTTACTCAACTACAAGTGAATGAAGGAAGGCAATCTTAGTCCTAAAAGAAAGAAGCTCCAATCTAATCCTTGCTTTTCCTTCCTTGCTTAGTCAACGTCCAAAAATCATACCAAAGAATGGGTTCCTGATTCAAATGTTAAATCAGGAATAGTAATTATCAAACGAAGGATTCAATCCAGCCGGAGCTCCGGCTACCTTGTTACGAACGATTCAGAGAAGGGATTGAGATTGAGAGGCAGCCACGAGAAGCTCCGATTGAACGAGAGATTGAGGAACGGGATCGATAGGCTTTAGCTCCAAAGTGCCGGCTCCGATTGGCTCAATTGCTTTGATTCGATTGGTAAGACTTATATGACTCACTCGCTTAGACAGGATTGCTGGCTTAGAATCAATCTCCATATTGACCAATAGCTGGCGTTGGCTTGGTTCCGCTTTCTTAAGTCGGTGGTTTAATAGATGGATTCACTTACTGCTTTACTGCTGGGATTGCCTTCCGAAGGAGAGAGTTAGGTGTCGACCGGCTTTATTCGATTGCTTGATTGCTGGGATTGACAGCTTGAATTGGGGGGCCGGTTAAAGACTTCCAGCTGAGAAAGATACAGATATAGATTTATAGGTCGAGGGGGCGGCAGAGATCAATTGAGAGGAAGGCAGTCCTGCCTTCAGATAGATACGACTCGGCCTGGGGAAGAGGCAGATTGACAAGATTCCGCTACTTGTCCAAAAGCAAGCGGAGGAGCCGGCAAATTCCAAGTTGCCGTTTCAGATGATTAATGCGGCAACTTGGATATGAATATGCCATTATTATGTATTGTAAGTTATTTAGGTGACATACTCGCTTGCGGACTCTTTCCGTCTTATCGGATATGAGTGTTACCTTCAAAGAGAGAAATGCTCTAGGTCTTCCTCAGCGGGCATGTGATCATTCTTCTTCTTCATTTGCCTTGGAATCTCAACCTATACACGGTCCTCACAGGAGATCCCCTCCTTATCCACAACACATGTGTGGTCCGGCCGCGCCCCTCTTTCGATTGGCCTTTCACCTTCGATTGTCTTTTCACCTTGTAAGGCAAGCATACCCCCTCTGTTGGAGCTTCCCTACTTCGTCTTCTATCTCCCTTCTACCCCCTGGACACCATTCTACCCAGTTGCTTTCGTGTATGGATCGAGAGCTTAGAATGCCGTTAGCATCCCTATGACGTCCCTCCCTTCGTCAATCTTTTGCTTACCTGGGTCGTCTCTGCTGAACATCTCGTGGGTGAAACTTTTATCCATTTTTATGTAACCCCTCCCCTCTAAAGAGGACGAAAGTAGAATGCCATGCAGTTGTAGAACCCGGCTAATCAGCCTAATGTAAACACCAATCCACTCCCGAACCACGGAGCAGTCAATTTCTTGTCAGATAATCCAAGATCCCAGTCCATTTATAGGACCCCCTGACACATTGGTAGCGGTGACTGTCGACCAGGAGGGAAACCAAGTCTGGCCTCAAGAGTACCGATCCGAAATCTGGGAAAGTCCCCTCATACGTAAATATATGGAGGATATGGGGTTCAACCCCAGCAAAGGTTTGGGAAGAGCACAACAAGGCATTCCAGAACCAGTCGAAGCAAGAGCAAACAGGTGCCGATTCGGAATCGGATACAACCCAGAACCAGGAGAATAAAAAATCTTCTGGAGAACCGGAGGAAAGCTTATGGGCCTCCCCTTCTAACTGACCATGAACGGGTACTTTCGCAAAGAAGGTGCTTTCGAACCACTCAGCGGATATCCTGTTCGCAACACCATTGAAGCCCAAGGCTGGGGCGATGAGTTCGCCGAGGAGGATGGTTTCAAGCTTCCACGGAACGGAAACGAAGCCTCAACAAGCCAGGATCTCACCACCCAGTTGGGAAACCTCAGCGTGGATTCTCCCATAATAGGCATGATGGGGTCTGATACAAAATCAAAGACACCTCCAGAAAAGGCCCAACCAAAGGCCGGCGCTAAACTTGAAGACATGATTGTCATCCAGAACAAGCCTGGGCGTCGCCCGACGATCGATAACCGAACTGCAAGGAGCATAATTGCAGCCATACAAGCCTAGTCAAACGGGACGCTCAATGACCCCAACATTAAAAAACTCGGATTGGTGAAGGGAAAGATTCTGACGCAGATGAGCCAACAGTGGCTATGGCTGGGTTCATTCCTCAAATGGATCCCCGCAGGGCTTCTCGCCTACAGAGGCCAACCCCGGTAGTCTATCCGCCAGCCAACCCAGTAACTCTGCAAATATTGTGTCTTTCAACTCACGCGCCATCTACCCAGCTCCCGATTCTCTCTCTTCCAGCCTTACCTTCAGCAGAAGCCTATGCGACGTCCTATCCACGGGTCCATCTCCGACTGACTTGCCTATTCCCCAACAAGTCATCCTTCCAAAGATGGCTCAGCTTACGATCAGGGATACTCACCAAGTTCCCTGGTCCTATCAGGTCACCCCAGAACCAGTGGTAGACGAGATAGGAGGGATGCGTCGTTCAGGACGTTGTTACACTCCTGAAGAGCTCGAGAGCGCCGGAAAGGCAAAACGAGGGAAGGCAAGGACATTTCTCCAGATGCTCTGCAGAATATGGTGGCAATAGTGATGTACCCAAACATCATATCTTTCACTGATGACGAGATCCCTGATGAAAGAACTGGGCATATCAAAGCCCTCCTGCCGTCAAGACTAAAGGAAGGATAGTCACCCGTGTACTGATTGACAATGGGTCTGCCCGTTTTCAACTCTGACAAGTCTGAGGATGGGTGAAGGTTCTCTCCAACACAGCAACGTAGTAGTCCGAGCTTTCGACGGATCGCGAAGGGAAACTATGGGCGAGATAGAACTGCCAGTTGAAATTGACCCGATGACCTTTTCTATCAGATTCCAGGTTTTGCAGTTCCCCTCTGCCTACAACTTCTTGCTAGGGCGCCCTTGGATTCATGCCACTGGGGGTGTTCCTTCTAGTCTTCACCAGAAGGTTAAGTTCATCATCGACGGCAAGATGATTACTTTCCATGCTGAGGAAAGCTACAATGTCCACAACATCGATCCCGTGGAACCTTAAAGTTTTCAGACATTTGAGTACGTGACTACTATCCATGATGAGCCTACTCCTCCTTCCTATTCTCGCAACAGCAAGATGGTTGCAACCTATTTCAAGACAAAAGGATTTGAGGAAGGCAAAGGTCTAGGGGCAAATCTACAGGGCAAGACTAGCCCTCGCCAGACTGATGGCCAGCTCCACACTTTCGGGAGAAATGCACGACTTGATAGCTCATCTGCAGCCCTTCTCTTGCTCGGGCGATAGAAGCACACTCCAGAGACCTGCCCACTTAGTGACATAAACAAAGAAGCCCCCTGGGGCAAGGAAAGTTAGCCACCTCTTTCACCCTCGGAGGGGCTTCCTTCGATAGAGGATTGGGAATGGCATTATATATTACTATTACTTGGCAGGTTTAATCATTCTTCCACCTCGAGGGATCGGCTTGGCTCACAACCTATTATTTATATTACACAATTAGTTGTGGACATAGTCAACCTCCTACTAAGAGAGGGAGACCAATCTCCAGGAAAGGGGAAGCTACCTACCCTTAAGAGCTAGGAGCACTCTTAGGCGATCCTGCTTATTCACCTCTTTCCTTTAGCTAGGCGAGCGTTAGGCTAGAGGATACCTTCCCTTTCGTCTCTGCAAACATGGGGGGGGAAGGCCTAGCGCGTAAGGCCTGCTAGCTGGTCTGATTGATGATAAATTCTGAGGATAATAAGGCCCCTAGGCGGACATCAGATGGCATTCTCGTTGCTTTGTCTCCACTGATTCGACCGTCTCTTTATTAATTAATAAGTCCAATTAGGTTAGCTAATCGTAGGGCTTTAGCTTTCTTTTAGTAACTGAATAGGTAAGGCAGGAGGGATTGTTTCGGAGTTTCCTACTTGCCCGGGCGCCTAACACTTCGAACTTCAACTGCTCAAACCGCAGCTTCAGCCGCGGATACCAACTAAGTGACGGAAAGGAGCGAACGACCAGATACCCGAGCTCCTAGCTAACTTCTTGAGTCTATTAGTAGAAAGGCTTAGCCCTTCAGTAGATCCCTTGAATGACTCTTAGAAAAACCTGCACCCTTCCTAGGGCTTATGGGGAAGATAAGAGAAGTAAAAGGACAACGGATGGTTATATTCAGCATTCCAATTAAACCCCTGCTTACGCGCATTCGGGCTTAGAAAGAAGCTTAACCTCTCCAGGGCTTACAACCTCTTACAACCTTGAGCGGATACAGGGAATATCGCCTTTACAAGGAAAGCAACAGACTGTTCTATTAAGTCATTACTGGTCATAGGCGCTTTGAAACAAAACAAAGGGCTCCTGGCGCAGAAGAGGTTCTTACTGACACTTCCTCCTAGTCCAGGAGCAGAAACGGGATTATTGGTTTAGTGGGGCATTCACGGCATGCCATCGAACGCAAGCAACAATGGACTCCTCCATTAGGGTACCGGTCATTTGGCAGTTAGCCTGCAAGCAAGAGACCGGGGTGACCCCTATATTCATTACTCGCCTATTCGACTACGATGCAGATTCGACTGAAATGGAAGTTGGGAGTTCAGGAAGCCCCGGCCGGCCAAAGAGAGAATTTCTTTATTAGAGTAGTTTCCCGGGATACTCACTAAGAGAAGGAGCAGAATCGTATCTGGCAGTGGTTCTTCGGATCGATCACAGATTCTCGGCCCCGTCGTTTGGCTTCCACTCCAGTTGACCTCTCCTGTTTCCATCCCCCCGTGAGAAGGTAGAGAGCAAAACCAACCCAGCAAACCACTATTACTATGCCCCTATTAGTATTAGTAAAGCATGTACTTCTTGCAAGGCTTGCTGAGCTTCTTCATGTGACAGACATCGCAAAAGTAGTCCGTTGAACGATCGCCGATAGAGGGCATCGTAAAAGTATACGATTTTTTAACCCTGATGGGTTTCGCAGTCGACCATTTGATAGCCCTGTTCCTGAATATACAGAATAGGGCTTCGATGAGCCCTAGATGTAAAGGGGTTCTTGAACCCTTCTAAGCAATTAGAAGAGCGCGGAATTTGACCTCCCTCAAATGGATGGATCTGGGATTGATTGTGGAACCGAGCAGAGAGAACCCGGGGCGGGCAGGAAGATACGCTAGCCGGAGTAGTCGCTCTGGAGCAGGTTCTTCGACTGGATCAATGCATGTATGAATCCTAAAAAAATCCCGAAGGTCTAGTCTAGAAAAAACCCGGATTTGGTTGGGTTAGCTTTTTGGTAGGAAAGGCGGTCACAGGAAGAAATGCCCTACCAATGAATAGATTAGTCTACTAAGGTCAACAATCTCTTTCTTCATATATGATACCGTCCGGTTTGATACCCGAAACTATAGATATGACACAAAAAAGAAAGATAGATATTCCCATGGTAGGAATAGGACAGTTGCACTAAGGAAGAGAGCTAGGGATTTGATAAAGGTGATAGGACAGGGTTCCAAACCTGCCTTAGTCTCAAATAGGGCGCAAGCTAGGGACATTACTATATGAATGAGACTTCATCCTTATTACAAGCGATACCTCAAATTCCTAAAATGCTCCTCTAGTCCCGAGCTTGGTAAATAACGCCGTGGGAAATCAAAACTTTCTTCCGGCCTTGTTGTGATAGGGGGGAGTGCAAAAAAAAAGGTAAATAAAGACCGTAGCCAAAAGCAAGGGATTCCCGGGGCCCGAACGAGAGCGGAGGCGGCAGGGCAGGTATTCTCATAAAAGAAAGAAAGGAGAACAGGCAGGGAGGTAAGAGCGAGTAAGACTAGGTTATAGCAACACAACAGAGGTTAGACAGCTCTTACCGGAGGAAGAGGTTTCAGGTCACCCGTCCCCTTGACCCAGACCCATCCTTACTCAAATAGGGGGTGAAATTGAATCTTCGCTAGCATTTTCCACCCGGGCGAGCTCGTCTTCATTCTTTTGGATGGCCTCGCGTCGAGGGGGATACAATTGACTGTCTCGAACTGATACGATAGGAATTGAAGTCCCGACTCTACATGCTGCACAACTTCTACCTTTCTTGAGCCCACTTCTTCGTCATCAGCCAAGATAGTGACTAGCTGGTCGTCGATAACGAACTTTACCCTTTGGTGCAGCGTAGATGGGCCTTATCGGGAAGGACCCCGCTGAATGGAGCCAAAGTATTCCCAATAGGAAAGTGCACGATGCCTCGATATCTACCACATTCAAACTGATCTTGAACTGGTACGGCCCGATCACAACGTCAAGAAAAATTACTCCAAAAGTCTGGCGGACGGAATTTTCGAATGCTCGGACCGTCATCGTCTTTCTCTTCATATCTCCATGCCCCAGCCCCAGGGCCTTTACACTGCTCAACGTGCAAACATTCAAACCACTCCCATTATCAATCTGCAGGTACTATCTGGGCCCGACAAGACGCCAAAATAGAAAGCGAGTGCGTGTGGGTTGTCCTATCGGCGGGGATCTCATCATCGGAGAATTTTATCACCCTAGGCGCCATGATTTGTCCGACCAAGTCGGCCAGCCTTTCGGGAGTGATATAGTCTTTTACATGGGCCTTTTGCAGAACCTCAATCATTTGCTCTCGGTGATGTTCCGAGGTTATCAATAGATCAACAATTTAGATCTGCGCGGGGATCTTTTTCAGGTGTTCCGCCACATTCTACTCTGGTTTCTTGAGAGCCTTGTGAAAGGCCTCTGTTGCTGGGTCTTTCTCTACTGCTTTCTCCTTTCCTTGGTCCTTCCGTGGTTCTCAAATGGTCAGGTTTGAAGCATCGTCCCGACCTAGTCATATTTCCTATCTCAGCACATTCTTCACCCTCTTTCTTCTCCACTTTCAATGCTACCGTCCTGCTTTCATATGTCCAAGACACCTTTGAAAGCCTTACCTTCCCTTACTTATAGATTATAGAAAGGGGTGGGGTTGAGATAACAATAGGTGAAGGTTTAGGGATAGTGATGGTGGCCGGTGCGTGGTTCTGAGGGTTCTGTGGAGGCGCGGTAATGGGAATAGGTGTTGGGGTAGGTTGAAGAGGGGCATGGATGGAATTGGTGTTGGCCTAGGTTGTGGTGGGATGGTAATGAGAGCTGGTGCGGGCCTTGGTTGATGGTTGACATGGATTGAGACGGGTTGGTTGAGCACGAATTTTTTGTTCTCTATGTTTCTGTGGTCTGGCTGGAGGGTATTTGAGAAGTCTTCACTGAGCTGGCTCAGGCTTACTTCTATGGGGTCTGCCTTTCATTGAATTGAATTTTAGTGAGGGTCACAAGTGAGGGTTGTGGGGTAAGGGAGGCTGACAACTATGGATGGCTAGCTCGGGATAGCCGCCGTCGGGAATGCTACATGTGGGGCCTTACCAGTGAATAGTGTTGAAACCTAGCCCTATATAGGAGTGTTGGACCTACAGGGCTCTAGTTACGTAGGGGCAAGCATATGTTTGTGTCTGTCCAAGCAAGCATATTTGTGTGCATTGATTGATAGAAGCGGCAAGTTTTGGTTGGGACAAGCTATCGCATGCATGGAAGTGAGGCAAGCTATTTTAGCTTGCTTAATTGTGGTGTTTTGGAATTCACTTCTCTAAGAACTGCAAAAAAGATTGGATCTTGTGCGCCGGCTATGCGTCAGGTCTCTCTCTCCCGCAAGGCAGCTTTGTCTTTCTATCTATCTTTCATAAATTCATATTATGGGTCTCAGAAATGGGTTTGAGATTTTCCATAAAGAAAGAAAGACATCAATCAATAAAACAATCAATCAAGAAAGAAATACGGCAGGAATTTCTTACTCACTACGCCGAGATAGATTTGTTCTATCCGCGTTCATCCATCACAGCGAGTTTGGATGGCGCGCCCCGAGAGAGAAGTAGTCGAAAGGTGCATGCGTTTGAACGTATGTCGGATCGGCTTGCTGCGCCGGCTTCTCTGACTTGATTCTTCTCTGAAGGCTAGGTCAAGTAGCCTTCCACCGACTCAACGGATGGAGAGAAGCGCGCAAGCAGAGCCGGACGTTACTTAGGCAATGCCGACCGGCACTTCAACCACTGAAATAGCAGCTAATTATTTAAAGAATTCTCAATGGTGCCGAAATCTCTCAATAAAGCAGCTAGGCCGTTTTCCTATCTCTAAAGGGGCTTACTCATAAAGGGGGCTTTCCCCTGACGCAAGTAGTCTCCGCGGCTATACTATATCAAATAGCCTAGGGCGCTACTGTACTCGTTTTTGTCGGGTTCTTTGCTAGCCAGACACCTGTCAACCAACCATCCAGTAACTATCAGTCGCAAGCCAAGCCAATATGCCTTGATCCGCCCGAGGAGAATCCGAGTGAAAGCAGCAACCAGAGTGATAGTAGCGTGTGTCAGCAAACAACTCTAAGCTAAACTGATTACAGATAGGTAGTGCGGACTACACTACTTTTCTGTAATCACCTCACTCACTCTGAGGTGAGTGAAGTGCCCTACTTCTATCTCACGGGTAGTGGTAGTGTAGCTGGGCTATTGATCCTGGTGAAGGAGCCCTATCAAGTCAAGTAAAGGCCGGGCGAGGGGAATAGCAAGCAGGGTCACTTCCGCAAGCAAAGGAAAAGACCCTTCCGGTGAGATCTGTAGCGCAGCAGCCAACCGCCTATTCTAGTAACGTAACGTACTGGCATTCAAGCAAGCGCAAGCATGAGGCAGCGCCGCAAGGAGCCCAGAGCCTGAGATACTAACCCTAAAACAAAAGTCAAAAACAGCAGAAGAGCCCTGCTCCGAAGAACCAAAAACACGGAGCAAGCAAAGCTCTTTCCTGTTCAAATAAAGCAAGCGGTTAGGAACAAAAAATAGCCAAGCAAGCAAGTCATGCCCCTATCTATCACGGCGCTCCGCCGCTATTCTCTATAGAAAACAGAATAGATTCTCTCTCTTTATCCTATAGCGGGATTTTGGGAGGACCCCACCAGAGGGAGTGACATGAATCCACGTCGACGTTATTGATTTCAGATATGGGGAGCACTATACATAGATAGAAGCAAGCGCTACGAAAGCAACAAAAATCCCTACCTACCCCAGTCCATCCCTTCACCCAGATAATGACCATTTAAGCACCTCTGGAAGCAGACAGAAAGAGATGGCAGAGTAAGCGCCTCGTCCTTATACAACTTTCCCTGTGTTCTATCACTCCCCCCTCTCACTTAAAGGCAGGCCTGCCCAAGGAAGAAATCACAACCAGGGCTATATTCACCTCTATCTTAGGTAGCCTCCTCACTAAACACAAGTAAGAGCTAGCTTGCATTGAGAATGAGGGGCCCTCCGAAGGACTAGTTTTCAGCTCCTTACTTACCTACCCTTATATATTAAAGAAAAAGAGTAAAAATTCCAATGATTACACAGCCCACTTCGCTCCGCTGCTCTGCTCGCTCCGACGATTCTACGGCCGGAAAGAGAGAGAGCAGTGTGATTGGCTCT